TTGAGCCAATAAAGACTGAGAAAATTGACTCAAAAACAAATTTCATTAAGAGCTCCGTTGTAAAATTAAGACCTAACCATTAAACAAGAAGCGATGGGAACGATGGAACCCATGAATGCAGAAGATTTTATTGAAACCAAACCCTAACGATTCATTGGTCGGGATGGCGGAAGGAACCGAGAAATAATTAATCTATTCTGATCTGAGAAGTAATGAATTAACCTTACAACTAAACTCAAATAGATATTTAGAGTAAATATTCGCCCGCGAAAACATTCTTTTTTGGATTGCTACATTTTGGATTTGGGGCAATCCGATACGATACAATGAAAAAATAAATAGAAATCTATGTTTAATAGGTTTAATTATATATCCAAAATACCCAAACAGGGTATACAAAACACTAATAGGATTTAGATTCCATGTCAAAGAATACCGCGATTTCATCTATTATTCATGAAATATATATATATATCAATTATATCAATTCAAATGAAATATTTTGAATCCTTTTTTTTTTCGCGAGGAGCTGGATGAGACGAAACTCTCACGTCCGGTTCTGTAGTAGAGGTGGAATTCAGAAAGAACCATCAACTATACCCCCAAAAGAACCAGATTCCGTAAACAACATAGAGGACGAATGAAGGGAATGTCTTATCGAGGTAATCATATTAGTTTCGGTAAATATGCTCTTCAAGCGCTTGAACCCGCTTGGATCACATCTAGACAAATAGAAGCAGGGCGGCGGGCAATGACACGAAATGCACGTCGTGGTGGAAAAATATGGGTACGTATATTTCCCGACAAACCAGTTACAGTAAGACCCACAGAAACACGTATGGGTTCGGGTAAAGGCTCTCCTGAATATTGGGTAGCTGTTGTTAAACCGGGTCGAATACTTTATGAAATGGGTGGGGTCGCAGAAAATATAGCCAGAAAGGCAATTTCAATAGCAGCGTCCAAACTGCCTATCAAAACTCAATTTATTATGTTGGGATAAGAATGTAGAATCAAAGAAAATAAATCCCGGGAATGAAAAATGTAAGGTTTTTTTTGACAAAAAATATTTCTTTCTTTTTCTTAACCCTTTGCATTGAAAGAACAAATAAAAAAATGATTCAACCCCAGACACATTTGAATGTAGCAGATAACAGTGGGGCTCGAGAATTGATGTGTATTCGAATCATAGGAGCTAGTAATCGCCGATATGCTTATATCGGTGACGTTATTGTTGCTGTGATTAAAGAAGCAGTACCAAATATGCCCCTAGAAAGATCGGAAGTGGTCAGAGCTGTAATTGTACGTACCTGCAAAGAACTTAAACGTGATAACGGTATGCTAATACGATATGATGACAATGCCGCAGTTGTCATTGATCAAGAAGGAAATCCTAAAGGAACTCGCGTTTTTGGTGCGATTGCCCGGGAATTGAGGCATTTAAATTTTACTAAAATAGTTTCCTTGGCGCCCGAGGTATTATAATAGTCTTAAAATATAAGATGAGACTATGATATAGTTATAGTAGAGTATTGGAAAGAAATAGATTCAAATAAATCTAGTAGATTGTGTTTCATGCATATACCTTTAATTTAATAATCTAATTTTTTTTTCATAAACCAAAAAATAAGTAAAAAAACATGTTGATTATATCCAAATTTGGGGGCAACAAGAATTTTAGTCCATCATGAGTAGGGACACTATTGCTGACATACTAACCTCTATACGCAATGCGGGTATGGATAGAAAAAGAGTAGTTCGAATAGCATCTACTAATATCACCAAAAACATTGTTAAAATCCTTTTACGAGAAGGTTTTATCGAAAATGTGAGGAAACACCGAGAAAGCGATAAATATTTTTTGGTTTCAACCCTGCGACATACAAGAAATAGAAAAAAGCCCTATAGAAACCTTTTAAATTTAAAACGGATAAGCCGGCCCGGTCTACGAATCTATTCTAACTATCAAAGAATTCCTAGAATTTTAGGCGGAATGGGGGTTGTAATTCTTTCTACTTCTCAAGGTATAATGACAGATCGGGGGGCTCGACTAAAAGGAATAGGCGGAGAAATTTTGTGTTATATATGGTAATCCTTCTTGCATCCGCATTGGATCCGAAACTTTCTATTTGTTGTGAAAAAAAACTAAAATAAATGCGGAGTGTATAATCTTATTCCTCCTACATTAGTTAATAATTTAAGGGGGTTTTACCTGGAATGAAAGAAAAAAATGGATTCATGAGGGTTTAATTACCGAAGCGCTTCCCAACGGTATGTTCCGGGTTCGTTTAGATAATGAGGATCTTAGTATAGGTTATATTTCAGGAAAGATCCGGCGTAGTTTTATACGGAAACTGCCAGGAGATAGAGTCAAAGTAAGTCATTATGATTCAACCAGAGGGCATATCATTTATCGATTCCTTACCAAGGATTCGGTGGTTTTTTAACTTTAACATGAGTTTCCGTGGGAATACGATTCCAAATTCAAAATTTCAAGAAACTT